TGTGTATAATTAGAGAAAAATTGGCGCTTATATAGTTACCTCCTCCTGGAGTGCCAATTTGAGTATTGGAAACGTGATAAATTTAAAATAATATCTAGGGGGAAGCGTGTTAAAAATGGTGGTGACTATATAAGGGGGAAAATTAATGGAGGGGGGGGAAATAAGGATCTTAGGGTTGATTCATGAAATAATAACTATGTCCTGTGACCATTGACTGCAATGCCCATGCCTATCATTATGGGGATGCTCAAGATGCAGTTAAGTCCAGCTACAATTCATGCTCCGGGACGGGACCGCCGGACGGTCATTGCTGAGTCCAAGCATCCCCCCAAAAATTAAAAATACCAAATGTATGACACCACAGTTATGTGTGAGCATGGGCTGATTAGTCATTAGTCCATCGAGATGTCTTATTTAAGAGGAAAGAGTGGGCGATTTTAGGTGAGATGGCCCTGAAGAAAGAACCAGATGTCTGATAAAGTTCATTAAATAGCTACCCCCACAATACATGGGCCCGGAGCGAGAAGAGGGATCCCTGCCCAGCGGGTTGCTGGTTTCACGCGGCATGGTCGTTAAGCTCGTGATCTAGGGGACGGGATACGCATGTTGACAAGAATTGATTTGACTCAATGTGCCATGTACGATGAACAATAGTATGTACCATGTACTGTAGATAATAGGAAGTACATGCTTATAAGCATGGGGCATATAATGTAATGTACTATTATACATAGTATGTCCTAATACATTAATTCTATGTACTATAAGCGCATGAGGTTGTAGTGCATGCTTTATCGTGTAGTTAGTGGGACGTAAGATGTAAATTGGGTGTTGAGTAGAAAGCTGTATTAAATTATTGTAATTTTTTGGAAATTTAATACTGATAAAGTTCTTGATTTTTATGGAGCTATATTAATAAGCATCAAGGAGTAGTTTAAATAGAACTTCAGCTTTGGGTGTTGATAGTGGGGCTATGGCTTCTTCCTTGAGTCTTAGGGAGGTTGGTTGTTCTCCTTTTCTGGTTTACAAGACCAGTGTATTGAGTATACTACAAAGACCTATCTTCATTTTAGAAGGTTGTTTTCGATTGTGCTGGTAATTGGTATAAGGACTAGGATAATGAAAAAGTATAAGATAGATGCTAGTTGTCCAATAATGATAAAGGGGTATTCGACTGGTTGCCCTCCGATTCATGTGAGTGTTAGTAGGTCTGCTACTAGGATTCAGAACAAGCATTGGCTGAATGGTCGGAATATCATGCTGCGTTGTTTAGATGTGTGGAGAAGGGGTATGAGGATTAAGATTAAGATAGATGAGATTAGGGCTAAGACTCCTCCTAGCTTGTTGGGAATTGATCGTAAGATTGCATATGCAAATAGGAAATATCATTCGGGTTTAATATGAGGGGGTGTGTTGAGTGGGTTTGCTGGGGTGTAGTTGTCTGGGTCTCCAAGCAGGTCTGGTGCGAATAGTACTAGTAGTATTAAGAAGAGGATTAGGAGTAGGATACCTAAAATATCTTTAATAGTATAGTAAGGATGGAAGGGGATTTTATCTGCGTCTGATGGAATTCCTGTTGGGTTATTGGATCCTGTCTCGTGAAGGAAAAGTAAGTGTACTATAGCAAGTGCTGCGATGATAAATGGGAGGATAAAGTGGAAAGCGAAAAATCGGGTCAGGGTTGCTTTATCTACTGAAAAGCCCCCTCAGATTCATTCGACTAGATTTGTGCCGATGTATGGAATTGCTGAGAGGAGGTTGGTGATGACTGTTGCTCCTCAGAATGATATCTGTCCTCATGGTAAGACATACCCTACGAATGCTGTTGCTATAACTGTAAATAGGAGAATTACTCCAATGTTTCATGTCTCTAGAAAGGTATATGATCCGTAGTACAGGCCTCGTCCTACATGTATAAATAGACAGATGAAAAATATTGATGCTCCGTTTGCGTGTATGTATCGAATAATTCAGCCATAGTTGACATCTCGACAGATATGGGTGACAGAGGAAAATGCTGTTATTGTATCAGATGTGTAGTGTATTGCTAGAAATAGGCCTGTGAGGATTTGTAGAATTAGGCAAACTCCTAGCAAGGAGCCGAAATTTCATCAGGATGAAATATTTGATGGGGCTGGGAGGTCGATAAATGCGTTGTTTACAATTTTTATTAATGGGTGGGTTTTTCGGATATTGGTCATTAGTGTTCTTGTAGTTGAATGACAACGATGGTTTTTCATATCATTAGTCATGGTTAGATTCCATGTGAGAATAATGATAACGTACATTGTATTTATCTTAAGTATTCTTTTTGTGCTTGGTTTTGTAGGATTTTCTTCGAAACCTTCGCCTATTTATGGGGGGTTGGGGTTAATTGTGAGTGGTGGGGTTGGTTGTGGTATTGTATTAAACTTTGGTGGATCCTTTTTGGGTTTAATGGTATTCTTAATTTATTTAGGGGGAATAATAGTGGTTTTTGGTTATACAACGGCAATGGCTACGGAGCAATATCCTGAGATTTGGGTGTCTAATAAGACTGTATTAGGGGCATTTGTCACTGGTTTATTAATGGAAGTTATAATGGTTTTTTATGTATTAAAAGATGAAGAGGTAGAGATTGTGTTTCAATTTAATGGATTGGGAGATTGGGTTATTTATGATACGGGGGACTCTGGGTTTTTTAGTGAGGAGGCTATGGGAATTGCGGCTCTCTACAGTTATGGTACTTGGTTAGTTATCGTGACTGGGTGGTCTTTATTAATTGGTGTAGTGGTTATTATGGAGATTACTCGTGGAAATTAAATAGGATTATACTAACAGTAATTGTGACCAAGAAAGAGAGGAAATATAATTTGATTAAGCCTTTCTGGTTTGTAACCATAATTGATATTTTTATTTGGATGAGTGAAGTTGTTTTAGGTAGAATATTTTCGAGTCAAATTAAGTCTAGGAGAGAGGATGCTGATTTTTGACTTATTGTTAGATTTATGTAAGGAGCTAGGCGGTGTATAATTGTGGGGAAATATCCTAGTATATTAGAGAATTTGAAAATGTTTGTCGAGTAGTTGAATTTTAGGTTTTTGGTTATGTTGCTGATTTCTAGTGCTAAGATAAAGCCTAGGATTGTTACTGTCAGGGCTATTGTTTTTAAATAATAAGGTATTGTTAGTTGAGGGGTTGTTATTGGAGGGATGTTGTTGGAAATGATAAATCCTGCGAAAAGGCTTCCAATTATTAGGCGTTTAATGGAGTTTATTAGAAAGGGGTTATTTTCATTAATAGTAATTAAGGTTGGGAATCGGGGTTGTCCTAAGAGTGCAAAGAAAATAATGCGGGTGCTGTAAATGGCTGTGAAGGAGGTGGCGATTAGTGTTATTAAAAGGGCTCAGGCGTTGGTATACGACGTATTAGCGGCTTCGATAATTAGGTCTTTGGAGTAGAATCCAGTGAGGAAAGGTATTCCTGTTAGTGCGAGGCTGCCAATGATTAGGGCTGTTGTGGTAAATGGCATGGCTTTGAATAGGCCTCCTATTTTTCGAATGTCTTGTTCGTCATTCAGGCTGTGGATAATAGAGCCAGAGCATATGAATAGTATGGCTTTAAAAAAGGCGTGTGTGCAGATATGGAGGAATGCTAGATGGGGCTGGTTAATGCCAATTGTCACTATTATAAGGCCCAGTTGGCTGGATGTGGAAAAAGCGATGATTTTTTTGATATCATTCTGGGTGAGAGCACATATTGCTGTAAATAGGGTAGTAATAGCCCCTAGGCATAGTAGAATAGATTGTGCAAATTTGTTATTTTCTGTCAGTGGGTGGAAACGGATTAACAGAAAAATGCCTGCTACTACTATTGTGCTTGAGTGGAGTAATGCTGAGACAGGAGTGGGGCCTTCTATGGCAGAGGGTAGTCATGGATGCAGGCCAAATTGGGCGGATTTTCCGGTTGCAGCTAGTGCGAGGCCCATTAGGGGTATATTAGAGTCGTTTGGGTTTAGTATAAAGATTTGTTGGAAGTCTCAGGCGTTAAGATTTGTGAGGAATCATGCTATTGCTAGGATAAAACCGATATCACCAATACGATTATATAGGATTGCTTGTAGGGCTGCTGTGTTTGCATCTGCTCGTCCATATCATCACCCAATGAGTAGAAATGATATGATTCCTACACCCTCTCATCCAATGAATAATTGAAATAAATTATTTGCTGTGACGAGAATAAGTATAGTAATGAGAAATAGGAGAAGGTATTTAAAGAATTGATTAATGTTGGGGTCTGAGTGTATGTATCATATTGAAAATTCTATAATGGATCACGTAACAAATAATGCTACTGGTACAAATATCATTGAGAAATAATCTATTTTAAAGCTAAGTGATAGTTTAATAGTTTGGACAGTTAATCAGTGTCAGTTTGAGATAATTATTTCTTGGCCAGTGTGAATAAATATTATTGTGGGAATCATGCTGGTGATAAAGGCATAAGAGATAGTTGTTTTTACGTAGAGTGGGTAGTTAGAAGTTTTATAGTTGTTAGAACTGGTAGTTATGATGGGAATTGTTAGTAGTAATAGGGTAATTAGTGTAAAGGAGGAGAATAGGTTTATTACTTTTATTTGGAGTTGCACCAATTTTTTGGTTCCTAAGACCAACGGATTTCTGTCATCCTCTAAAAGTTCGAAAAAGCCATGTTATTACACACGGGGGCATAGAGTTAGCAGTTCTTGCATACTTTTTCGGTAAATAAGGAGGTATAAGCTTCTATTATTAGATTCACAATCTAATGTTTTTTTTAAACTATATTTACAGTACAAGGGCCCTAGAATAATTTTTGGATTTAATGACAGTAATAGTAGTGGTAATATGTGCAATGATATGAGAGCATTTTCTCGTGTAAAGGAGGGTGAGATATTGTTGATATGATGGGTGTATTTGCCTCGTTGTGTTGTGATTAATATGTAAAGGGAGTATAGGGCAGTAATTACTATGTTTAGTCCTATTAAAATAATTGTAATGTTGGATCATGAGAAAGAGGATATGACTACAAATAGTTCTCCGATTAGGTTAATTGTTGGGGGAAGGGCTAGGTTAGTTAGGCTTGCTAGAAGTCATCAGGTGGCTATAAGTGGAAGGAAAGTTTGTAGGCCTCGGGCTAAAATTATTGTTCGACTATGGATTCGTTCGTAGTTGGAATTTGCTAGGCAAAAGAGTATAGATGAGGTGAGGCCGTGGGCAATTATTAGGGCTGTGGCTCCCATGTAGCTTCAGGGTGTCTGGATAAGGATGGCTACAATGACAAGTGCCATATGACTAACGGAGGAATAAGCAATTAATGATTTAAGGTCTGTTTGGCGGAGGCAGATTGAGCTGGTTATAATTATACCCCATAAGGATAGTATGATAAAGGGGTATGCTATAAATTCGGTAAGTGGGTTTAGAAATGTTGTGATCCGTAATATGCCATATCCTCCTAATTTTAGTAAAATTGCTGCAAGGACCATGGAGCCTGCAATGGGGGCTTCTACATGGGCTTTAGGTAGTCAAAGGTGGAGGCCGTATAGTGGTATTTTTACTATAAAGGCCATTATACATGCTAGTCATATGAAAACGTTTGATCAAGAGTTGGATAGGGGTTGTACTCAGTATTGGAGTACCAGAAAGTTTAGAGACCCAGTAATGTTTTGGAGGTAGACTAATGCGACTAGTAATGGGAGAGAACCTGCTAGTGTATAAAATAGGAAGTAGAGACCAGCGTTTAGGCGTTCTGTCTGATTTCCTCATCGGGTAATAATAATGAGTGTTGGGACTAGTGTTGCTTCAAATAGGATATAGAAGAGAATTAGTTCTATAGCAGTGAAAGTTATGATTAAGAATAGTTGCAGTAGGATTAATATGGTAATATATAGTTTTTTTCGGGTAAGATTTTCTTTTGATAGATGATGTTGGCTAGCTATTAATATTAAGGGAAGAAGTCATATGGTTAAAATTAATAGTGGTGTTGATAGAGAGTCAGAAAAGAATAGTAACGAGAAGTTGAGACTGTTGTCACTGAACTGATTTATGAGGAGAAGGCTTGTGAGGCTAATTAACAGGCTATGGGTTGTGGAATTAATTCAAATTATTTTGCCTTTTGATAATCAGGTCAGAGGTATAAGTATTATTGTAGGGATAATATATTTTAGCATTGAAGTAGGTTAAGATTTTGGACATAATCAGTGCCGTATGTGTTTGATACTTTAACTAGTAGTGATAATCCTAGTGCTGCTTCACAGGCTGCAAAAACTAGCAAAATAATAGGTATTATGCTTGCTAGTGTAAAATGTGAATTCAGAATTGTTAGGGAGGCTATTACGAAGAGGGATAATATTATTCCTTCTAAGCATAAGAGAGAGGATATAAGGTGGGATCGATATATTAATAGTCCTGCTAGGGCTACTGTGAATGCTGTTATAATATTTATATACACTAGGGACATTTGGTAATTATGAATTTAATCATAATCTAATGAGTCGAAATCATTTATTTTGTTTTAAACTAAATACCATATTCAGTTCATTCTAGTCCTTTTTGGGTCCATTCGTAAGCTAGACTTGCAGCTAATAATAAAATTAAGAAGAGGGCCATGGTAAGTATTGTACCTAGGTTGTTTGTTTGGGAGGCCCATGGAAGTGGTAAGAGGAGCGCAATTTCTAGGTCAAAAAGAAGGAATGTAATGGCTACTAGGAAAAATTTTATGGAGAAGGGTAAGCGAGCTGATCCTATGGGGTCAAATCCGCATTCGTATGGACTTGTTTTTTCTGAATATACGTTTAATTGGGGAAGTCAGAATGCAATGACAACAAGTAGTGAAGCTAGTGTAAAGTTGGTTAAAAGAGCTAGTATTAGGTTTATTATTCTTTTTCGGGTTATACCGAAACTAGCTGATTGGAAGTCAGCTGTACTAGTTAATACTAAAAGAATATGAGCCTCATCAATAGATAGATACGTAGAGGAATAATCATACTACGTCTACGAAGTGTCAGTATCAGGCAGCGGCTTCGAATCCAAAATGGTGGCTGGAAGTAAAGTGAAATTTTAATTGGCGAAAAAAGCAGACGATTAGGAAAGTAGATCCAATAATAACATGTAGACCATGGAAGCCTGTGGCTACGAAAAAGGTTGAGCCGTAAACTCCGTCTGAAATAGTAAAGGGTGCTTCATAGTACTCTGAGGCTTGTAGTAGTGTAAAATAGACGCCTAATGCAATAGTAATAAATAAGGCTTGTAGCATGTGGTTGCGGTTTCCTTCTATAAGGCTATGATGGGCTCAGGTGATAGAGACCCCTGAAGCTAGTAAAACAGAGGTATTGAGTAGTGGGACTTCTAAGGGATTAAGTGGGTTAATGCCTGTTGGGGGTCAGCACCCGCCTAACTCAGGTGTAGGGGCAAGGCTTGAGTGGTAAAATGCTCAGAAAAATCCGGTAAAGAATAAGACCTCGGAAATAATGAAGAGGATTATTCCGTAGCGGAGGCCTTTTTGGACAGCTGGAGTATGGTGTCCTTGGAAAGTACTTTCTCGAATAATATCTCGTCATCATTGGTATATTGTAAGTATATTTGTTGTTAGGCCAAGTGTTAATAGAATTATTGAGTTGAAATGAAATCATATGATTAAGCCGGAAGTTATTAATAGGGCTGATAGAGCTCCTGTAAGAGGTCAGGGACTTGGGTTGACTATGTGATAAGCGTGGGTTTGGTGTGTCATTATGTGTTGTCATGCAAGTAAAGGCTAACTAGAAGGGTAAATACGTAGGCTTGAATTATGGCTACTGCAAATTCGAGGATTGTGAGTAGAACTAGAATAGTAAATGTGACAAGAGCTATTGTAGTACTGATATTCATTAATGCAAGTGTAGCCCCTCCGATAAGGTGAATTAGTAGGTGTCCTGCAGTGATATTAGCTGTTAGTCGTACGGCTAAGGCGATTGGTTGGATAAAAAGACTAATAGTTTCGATGATGACTAGCATGGGAATTAATGGGGTTGGGGTTCCTTGCGGGAGAAAGTGAGCAAGTGATGCTTTAGTTTTATTGCGGAAGCCTGTAATTACAGTTCCTGCTCACAGAGGAATGGCTATGCCTAGATTTATTGATAATTGTGTGGTTGGTGTAAATGAGTGGGGTAGCAAGCCTAGGAGATTTGTGGATCCAATAAATAAGATCAGAGACATGAGTATTAGTGTTCATGTTTGCCCCTTGGTATTGTGAATTCCTATTATTTGTTTTGATACAAGTTGAAGTGTCCATTGTTGGAGGGAAATAAGACGATTATTTACTAGACGATTTGATGTTGGAAATAATAGGCTAGGGAACATAACGATGAGGGTAGCGAGTGGAAGGCCTAGGATTATTGGGGTAATGAAAGAGGCAAATAAATTTTCGTTCATTTTATTTCTCAAGGGGTGTTTTGTTTTTGTGTTTTGGTTGATGTTAGTTCTGGGTTAAAATGGAAATTGTGTTTTGAGATTTTTAATTGAAAAATAATGAAGAGAGCTAGAAACATTGATATAATTATTATAAGTCATGTGGATGTGTCTAGTTGTGGCATTTCATTAAGGAGAGTGTTGTACTCTCAATCTCTAGCTTAAAAGGCTAGTGCTATTTAGCTTCTTAATGACTTTATAATATTGATGCAGATCATTTTTCGAAGTAATTTAATGGAACTAGTTCAAGAACAATAGGTATAAAACTATGATTTGATCCGCAGATTTCAGAGCATTGTCCGTAATATAGACCTGGTCGAGTCGATATAAGAGTTGTTTGGTTCAGGCGGCCTGGGATTGCGTCCGTTTTTAGTCCTAGAGAGGGTACGGCTCAAGAGTGCAGTACGTCTTCAGAGGAAACTAACACTCGGATCGTTATTTCTATTGGTAGAACAACTCGGTTATCTACCTCTAGTAGTCGCAATTCTCCTGGTTTTAGTTCTGATGTTGGAATCATATAGGAGTCAAAGCTTAAGTCTTCATAGTCTGTATATTCGTAGCTTCAATATCATTGATGTCCTATGGTTTTTACTGTGAGAGATGGGTTGTTAATTTCGTCTATCATGTATAAAATTCGTAAAGATGGGAGAGCAATTAAAATTAGGATAATAGCTGGTAGAATTGTTCAGATTGTCTCTACCTCTTGAGCGTCTATTGTGCTAGTGTGTGTTAATTTTGTCGTTAGCATCAATGAAATGACATAAAGTACTAGCGAGCTGATTAGAAAAACAATTATTAATGTGTGATCATGAAAATGTAATAATTCTTCTATAATAGGTGATGTTGCATCTTGAAAACCTAGTAGTATGGGGTAAGCCATATGAGATGTACGGGGTTTTCACCTGTAACTTAACCCTGACAAAGTTATATAATATTTTACTAACACCTCATTAATTGAGAAAGACATAGTGGTTATGATGTTGGCTTGAAACCAGCTATGGGGGGTTCGATTCCTTCCTTTCTTATTTTAAGTTAACGTATGTAGGTTCTTCAAATGTATGGTATGGTGGGGGGCATCCATTTAGTCACTCTAAGTTTGTTATTGTTAATTCTACGGTTGAGACTTCTCGTTTGGACGCAAACGCTTCTCAGATAATAAAAATTATTAATATAACTGCTGTTAAAGAGATAAATGAGCCTATGGATGAAATGGTGTTTCATGTTGTGTATGCATCTGGGTAATCAGAGTAACGTCGTGGCATGCCAGACAATCCTAGGAAGTGTTGTGGAAAGAAAGTTATATTTACACCTACAAACATAATTACAAAGTGGATTTTGGCTCATGTATCATTGAGAGTATATCCTGAAAATAATGGGAATCAGTGAACAAATCCTCCCATAATAGCAAATACAGCTCCTATTGACAATACATAGTGGAAGTGTGCAACTACATAGTATGTGTCATGAAGGACAATGTCGAGAGAAGAGTTGGCAAGAACAATCCCGGTTAAGCCTCCAACTGTAAAAAGGAAAATAAAGCCTAAGGCTCATATTATAGCAGGTGATCATTTAATATTACCTCCGTGGAGTGTTGCTAATCAACTAAAGACTTTTACTCCAGTTGGGATGGCAATAATTATGGTGGCTGATGTGAAATAGGCTCGTGTGTCAACATCTATTCCAACTGTAAATATGTGGTGGGCTCATACGATAAATCCTAAGAACCCAATTGATATTATAGCCCAGACCATTCCTATATACCCAAATGGTTCTTTTTTTCCTGAGTAATACGTTACGATATGGGAGATTATACCAAAGCCGGGTAGAATAAGGATGTATACTTCAGGGTGACCAAAAAATCAGAATAAGTGTTGATATAGAATAGGATCTCCGCCTCCTGCTGGGTCAAAAAAGGTCGTATTTAAGTTTCGGTCTGTTAGTAGTATTGTAATTCCGGCTGCTAGTACAGGGAGTGAGAGGAGTAGGAGTACAGCAGTGACTAGTACGGATCACACAAATAGGGGGGTTTGATATTGTGATATGGCAGGAGGTTTTATATTGATAATTGTTGTAATAAAGTTAATTGCTCCTAGAATTGAAGAGACGCCTGCCAGGTGTAAAGAAAAAATGGTCAAGTCTACTGAAGCCCCTGCGTGAGCTAAATTACCAGCTAGAGGGGGGTACACAGTTCAGCCTGTCCCTGCGCCAGCTTCAACTATAGATGATGCTAAGAGTAGTAAGAAAGAGGGAGGGAGGAGTCAAAAGCTTATATTGTTTATTCGAGGAAATGCTATATCTGGGGCACCAATTATTAGGGGGACTAGTCAATTACCAAATCCTCCAATTATAATTGGCATAACTATAAAGAAAATTATCACGAATGCGTGTGCGGTTACGATAACATTATAAATTTGGTCATCTCCAAGCAGAGTGCCAGGTTGGCCTAATTCAGCACGAATCAGTAGGCTTAAGGCTGTTCCGACCATACCTGCTCAGGCACCGAATAATAGATACAGAGTACCGATGTCTTTGTGGTTAGTTGAAAATAATCAGCGGTTGATGAACATAGGTAGAATGGCTGAGTGAAGCATTAGACTGTAAATCTAAAGACAGAGGTTTATACTCCTCTTTTTACCAAGTCCTGTAGTGAAATTTCATGTTGAATTGCAAATTCAAAGAAGCAGCTTCAAACTCTGCCGGGGCTTCTCCCGCCTTTTTTTTTTCGCGGCGGGAGAAGTAGATTGAAGCCAGTTGATTAGGGTATTTAGCTGTTAACTAAAGTTTCGTGGGGGTGGAACCCACCAATCTAGTTGAGGATTTAGCTTAATTAAAGTGGTTGATTTGCATTCAATTGATGTAAGATATGGTCTTGCAATCCTTAATCAGGAGTTAAGTATGTTGTACTTGCTTAGGGCTTTGAAGGCTCTTGGTCTATGTTAACCTAAACTCCTACTCTAGAATTGATAGGATTGGTGTGAGCGGTAGTAGTATGGTAGATAGGACGATTATTGTGGGTAAAAGGGTCATTTGTTTTGTGGTAGAAAATTGCCATTTTATTTTTATATTATTTGTAGAGGGGAATATTGTTAGTGCAGTGGAGTATGCGAGTCGTATGTAAAAGTATAAGTTTAGTAGTGCTGTAATTGCTATGAGGGTGGGTAGAATGAGGCTATCGTTTTTTGTCATTTCTTGGATAATTATTCATTTTGGCATAAACCCTGATAGTGGGGGAAGTCCTCCTATTGATAGGAGGGTAATGAGGACTAGGACGGTTATTACGGGTATTTTATTTCAGGTGTGTGATAGTGATAGCGTGGTGGTAGTTGAGTTAGCTATAAATAGTGTGAATATGGTGGAAGTTATGATAATGTAAATGATTAAGTTTAGTAATGTTATTGTGGGGTTGTATGGTAAGACCGCTGTTATTCAGCCTATATGGGCAATTGATGAATATGCCATGATTTTTCGTAGTTGGGTTTGGTTTAGTCCTCCTCAGCCTCCAACTATGATTGATAAAATAGAAATGGTTAAAATTATATTTAAGTTAATGGATGGGAAGATTTGGTAGAGAACGGACATGGGTGCTAATTTTTGTCATGTGAGTAGAATTAGGCCCGATGATAGGGGGATACCCTGTGTTACTTCTGGAACTCAGAAATGGAATGGGGCTATTCCTAGTTTTATGGTGAGGGCCATTGTTATGAGTATGGATGCTACAGGGTTGAATAGTTTTATTACAGTTCACTGGCCTGAAAATATTAGGTTAATAATAATGGCTATTATTAGCAGTATTGAGGCTGTTGATTGGGTTAAGAAATATTTGGCTGCTGCTTCTGTGGCTCGTGGATTATGCTTTTTTATTATGATAGGAATGATGGAGAGCATATTTATTTCAAATCCGATTCAGACAAATAGTCAATGGGAGCTGATTATAACAATAATGGTGCCTATTATTATTGTTGATAGAATGAGGATGAAGATGATTGGGTTTATTAGTACGGGAAGGGTATAAACCAACATTTTCGGGGTATGGGCCCGATAGCTTAATTAGCTGACCTTACTATTAGAATTTGGTGTATTTGGGAGCACAAAGAGTTTTGGATTCTTGGGGGTAGGTTCAATTCCTATAATTCTAGAAATAAGAGGGCTTGAACCTCTATTATTTACTCTATCAAAGTAACTCTTTTGTCAGACATATTTCTTATGTTTGTGGAGGGATGCTTGATATAAAAATGGGTAGTGATACATGTCATATGCATAGGGCTAGTGTTAGGGGTAAAAAATTTTTTCATAGTAGGTGTATTAGTTGGTCATAACGAAATCGAGGATAAGATGCTCGGATTCATAAGAAGGAGATTGTTAGTAGCAGGGATTTAATGGTAAAATTGATTGTGTAAAGTTCTGGTAGGATTGGGTTGTGAAATGCTCCTAGGAATAAGATTGTTGTGAAAATATTTATCATAATAATATTTGCATACTCTGCTATGAAGAATAGGGCAAATGGTCCTGCTGCATATTCTACATTAAAGCCGGAGACTAGCTCTGATTCACCTTCGGTGAGGTCAAAAGGGGCTCGGTTTGTTTCTGCTAGTGTTGAGATGAATCACATTATTGCTAGGGGTCATGCTGGGAAAATAAGTCATACTTGTTCTTGTGTAATGATTAAAGTGGAGAGTGTGAAGGACCCATTTATTAGGAGAACGGATAGTAGAATAATTGCTAGTGTAACTTCATATGAGATTGTTTGTGCTACTGCTCGCAGGGCTCCGATTAGTGCGTATTTGGAATTGGAAGCTCAGCCCGATCAGAGAATAGAATATACGGCTAGGCTTGATATTGCTAGTATAAATAGAACCCCTAGGTTTATGTTAATGAGGGGATATGGCATGGGTAGGGGAATTCATATGGTTAGGGCTAGGCTTAGGGCTAGGATGGGGGCTAGAATAAATATTGAAATTGAAGAAGTAGCGGGTCGTAGTGGTTCTTTAATGAAAAGTTTGATGGCATCTGCGATAGGTTGGAGTAGGCCGTAGGGGCCTACAACGTTTGGGCCTTTTCGGAATTGTATATACCCTAGGACTTTCCGTTCTACTAGTGTGAGGAATGCCACGGCTAGAAGAATGGGGATAATTAGTATTAAAATATTAATTATAAACATTTTGTTAAGGAGAGGATTTGAATCTCTGGTTATAAAGTTTTAAGTTTTACGCAATTACCGGGCTCTGCCACCTTAACAAAGCCCTTTTCTAGGGCAAAGTTTGTTTGTGAAGTTAATTAAGATGATATCATTAACTAATTTAAGGCGCTTATTTGAAGTTGGCCTTATTTCTCTGGTCCTTTCGTACTGGGAGAAATACATAATAGATAGAAACCGACCTGGATTACTCCGGTCTGAACTCAGATCACGTAGGACTTTAATCGTTGAACAAACGAACCTTTGATAGCGGTTGCACCATCGGGATGTCCTGATCCAACATCGAGGTCGTAAACCCTATTGTCGATATGGACTCTTGAATAGGATTGCGCTGTTATCCCTAGGGTAACTTGTTCCGTTGATCAAATTTTTGGATCAATAAACGATTGTGTGATTCGACTTGTAGGTCTAGTCTTTAAAATCGCTCGGAGGTTTTCTTGTTCTCCGAGGTCACCCCAACCAAAGCTGTTAGCCCATAAAGAGTGTTGTTGTTTCCTTAGTAATGAAATTTGTTTCTTTGGGCTAAGTAGTTAAAGCTCCATAGGGTCTTCTCGTCTTATTAGTATATTCCCGCCTCTTCACGGGAAGGTCAATTTCACTGATTGGAAGTAAGAGACAGTAAAACCCTCGTGTGGCCATTCATACAAGTCCCTATTTAGAGAACAAGTGATTATGCTACCTTTGCACGGTCAGGATACCGCGGCCGTTTAACGGTCGTCACTGGGCAGGCAGTGCCTCCAATACTAGTTATGCTGGAGGTGATGTTTTTGGTAAACAGGCGGGGTTTAGTGTTTGCCGAGTTCCTTTTACTTCTTTTAATCTTTCCTTAAGTGCATTCCTGTGTCGGATTAACAGTATAGTTAATAAGATATTTATAGTTAGGTTACTCTTATTTTGCTGTTAATAGTCAGAATATTATCAGATACTGACTTAAACTTATGCGGGGAGAAGTTGCTTCTTGTTACTCATATTAACATTATTGCTTCTATTTCTTAATAGATTAGTCCAGTATTAGACTAGGAGTTGATTTTCTACTATTGGAATTAATACTACTTTATTGTTGAGCTTTAACGCTTTCTTAATTGGTGGCTGCTTTTAGGCCTACTATGGTTTAATGTTAAGATTTACTCTCTAGTTAAGGTTGTATCCATTTCTAAAAGGCTGTACCTTTTTAGACTAACTTTTAAAAATACATTATAATTTATTCGTATTTTTGGTATTTTTAAAGCTGAACTAATATTCATTTTCTGGACAACCAGCTATCACCAGGCTCGTTGGGCGTTTCACCTCTACTTACAAATCTTCTCACTATTTTGCCACATAGATGAGTTGGTTCTCGATAAATTGTTCATAAGTAGCTCGTCTGGTTTCGGGGTACTTAGCTAAAATTCATTTTGTTAAGTTTTTACTAGTTAACTCATTATGCAAAAGGTACAAGGGGTAATCTTTGCTTTTTTGTACTTTAATTTTTTTCTTTCATCATTCCCTTACGGTACTTTCTCTATAGCGCCGTATTAAAATTTCTATCTCCTATACTTTTATTGTTGAGTAAATGTTTTATTTTACAGTGTATTGATAATTTAGTGTGAATGGGCTTGCGGGCTAGAATTAGTTCAAGATACTCATGATATGTGAAATCTTCTAGGTGTAAACTAGGCGCTTTGTTTAAGCTATATCTTGATTTATCCAAGCACACTTTCCAGTATGCTTACCTTGTTACGACTTGTCTCCTCTCATATGATTAATACGTGTAAATAAATTTGAGTGTATTGTGCTTACTTGAGGAGGGTGACGGGCGGTGTGTGCGTGCTTCATGGCCTAATTCAACTAAGCACTCTATTCTTAGTTTACTGCTAAATCCTCCTTTGGTTATTAGTTTCATAATAACTTTCGTGTTGGATTTTCTTAGATTAGAAAATGTAGCCCATTTCTTTCCGTTCCATAGGTTACACCTTGACCTAACGTTTTTATGTATTATGATTATGCTTACTTTTGTACCTTTTTAGGGTTTGCTGAAGATGGCGGTATATAGACTGTATTAGCAAGGAACGGTGAGGTTTATCGGGGTTTATCGATTATAGAACAGGCTCCTCTAGAAGGGTATAAAGCACCGCCAAGTCCTTTGAGTTTTAAGCTATTGCCGGTAGTACTCTGGCGAATAGTTTTGTTTGCACAACTATTTGTGTTTAAGGCTAGGCATAGTGGGGTATCTAATCCCAGTTTGGGTCCTAGCTATCGTGTTTCAGCGGCTATAAAGTTACTTTCGTTGTTTATTTTTGTTGCAGTTATGGCTTTTTACAGCTTAATTGGAATTTAACTTTATTTAGTATAGTGCTTTAACACGCTTTACGCCGTGCGCCTATTAACTTGGGTTAATCGTATGACCGCGGTGGCTGGCACGAAATTTACCAACCCTATTTAATATGGCTTAGTCAAACTTTCGTTTATGGCTTAATTTTTATCACTGCTGTTTCCCGTGGGGGTGTGGCTGTGCAAGGTGTCGTGAGCTACGGATGTGTGCTTGATACCAGCTCCTCTTAGTCTTATAAACTTGGAGGGCATTTTCACTGGGGTGCGGATGCTTGCATGTGTAAGTCTATTAAGGGTTAATAGGAAGGCTGGGACCAAACCTATGTGTTTATGGAGTTAGTATACTCATCTAGGCATTTTCAGTGCCTTGCTTTACTGTTTAAGCTACATTAAC